CTTGCTTCATTTGCAATGTGTATTCTATATCACATGTGATAAGATAAGAGAAAGTCATTTACACCCAAATACGTTTGTCAAAGAATCAGAAAGATAAGGGAATTTGGAACCGCTAACGAAAAGGGGGGATAGGATAAATATTTTAGGGGTCAAATAGACTTTTTGGGGATAGAGGGACTTGAACCCTCACGATTTTTAAAGTCGACGGATTTTCCTCTTACTATAAATTTCATTGTTGCCGGTATTGACATGTAGAATGGGACTCTATCTTTATTCTCGTCCGATTAATAAGTTCTTTAAAAGATCTATCGAACTATGGAGTGAATGAGTTGATGAATATTCGATTTATTCTTCAACGTGAAATAAATTCACATCGATTTTTCCATTTTCATATTAAAAAAACAGATTCGGGCCAACATTAATCATTTGATATAGTATTCAATAGATGGGTTTATCCTTCATCCTTTCTAAAGTTTCCGTGGAAAGATTCCTCTACCGGCGCAGTCAACTCCATTTGTTAGAACAACTTCCATTGAGTCTCTGCACCTATCCTTTTTTTTGAGAAAACAGGATTTGGCTCAGGATTGCCCATTTTTATTAATTCCGGGGTTTCTCTGAATTTGAAAGTTATCACTTAGTAAGTTTCCATACCAAGGCTCAATCTAATTAAGTCCGTAGCGTCTACCGATTTCGCCATATCCCCTTGTTTTGAGATTAAGATTTTATTAGAATATTATTCCTTTTTTCTTTCATTTATACTAGAACCTTTGAATTTATTAGATAGCGATTACTATCTCGAAAAAGTCTTTTTTGCTTACCTATAGGAAACCCGTATTTGATTGAATCAAATTGAATTTTATCATTTCTGTATCGGCAATTCAATATAGATTGATATATATCCTTTATATATCTTTCTCTTCATGCCACTTTTCCCATGCAATTGGGATACTTAAAGGGTCGATCCTTTTTTTCTTCTTAACTTCCCCTTTTACGAATGAAAGCCGAGGAATGTTTGATTAGTTATAATTAATCAACCAAATTAGGAAGAAATATAGAGAAATATTGTAGGATAGAAAATGGAGAAGTGGAACAAAAAGAATTTCAAATATCATGTGAATTCAAAATAAAAAAGTTTGACTATCTAAAAATATTTAAGATTGACTATCCAATATTATTCTATTCGAATTTAGAATTGTGATAAAGAATTCAAAAATTTTATATCGCTATAGAAATCGTTATGTTCGATAATATCCAATATTTATTGGTAATTATGGATTCTATTCTTTTCTAGATTTCTAGAGACACTATACTTAGAGAAATAGTGTCTTGAATTCCTATGTATAGAAAATTTCTATTACTATAATATGGGCCCGCTTAGCTCAGAGGTTAGAGCATCGCATTTGTAATGCGATGGTCATCGGTTCGATTCCGATAGCCGGCTTTTTTATATTTTTCATTTTTTTATTCCATTTTTTAAAAATGGAGAATCTTCCTTTGAAATCAAAGAATATTGAAAAGTGTCTTCCCCCCTTTCCAAAATCCATGAATTTTGGAAGTTCTAGGGGGAACTCATGACTATGCCAGGAAAAGGATCTTATATATTCTTATATATATAATAATAGATAATAATAGAAAGTTTGACTATTTATCCAATTTATCTCATTCTTCTGTATAGTAATAGTAGAAGTACACTACTTCAGCAAACTTCGCTTCATTTAGTTCAGTTTGAGTTTAGATTTATTCTGTAAAATCAAATAAAAAAAAAAAAAAGAATGAAATGAATTCTAAATAAGAATTAAGGAGTCTTTATTTTATGTCGCGTTACCGAGGACCTCGTTTCAAAAAAATACGTCGCCTGGGGGCTTTACCAGGACTAACTAATAAAAGGCCTAAAGCCGGGAGTGATCTTAGAAACCAACCACGTTCCGGGAAAAAATCTCAATATCGTATTCGCCTAGAAGAAAAACAAAAATTGCGTTTTCATTATGGTCTTACAGAACGACAATTACTTAAATACGTTCATATCGCCGGAAAAGCCAAGGGGTCAACAGGTCAAGTTTTACTACAATTACTTGAAATGCGTTTGGATAACATCCTTTTTCGATTGGGTATGGCTTCGACTATTCCCGCAGCCCGCCAATTAGTTAACCATAGACATATTTTAGTGAATGGGCGTATAGTAGATATACCAAGTTATCGCTGCAAACCTCGAGATATTATTATGGCGAAGGATGAACAAAAATCCAGAACTCTGGTTCAAAATTCTCTCAACTCTTCCCCTCAGGCGGAAGTGCCAAACCATTTGACTCTGCACCCAGTCCAATATAAAGGACTGGTCAATCAAATAATAGATAGTAAATGGGTCGGTTTAAAAATAAATGAATTGCTAGTCGTAGAGTATTATTCTCGTCAAACTTAATTAAACCTAAACTCAAATAAAATAGGAGAGGTTCGGGCAATTTTATTTCCTTTTATCAAATTAAATTAACCTAAGGTTAAG